CCCAGAACTCCCATTAAGAGAAAAATGGAACCCCCCGCCGTGTACAAAATAAATTTTGTGGCCGAGTAGAGACGTTTCTTTCCTCCCCACATGGATAGAAGTAGATAAACTGGAATTAATTCTAATTCCCACATGATGAAAAAAAGTAAAAGGTCCCGAGAAGAAAATGATCCTATTTGACCACTGTACATTGCTAACATCAAGAAATGAAATAATCGAGAATCCCGAGTAACAGGCCAGGCCGCTAAAGTAGCTAAAGTAGTGATAAATCCTGTTAATAAAACGGGTCCTATAGACAGCCCATCTATTCCTAATTTCCAACGGAAATCAAAAAAATTGATCCATTTATAGTCCTCCACTAGTTGGATTAATGGATCGTCCAATTGGAAATGATAACAGAATGCATAGGTTGTTAGAAGAAGTTCTAACATGCATATACATATAGTATACCACCTAATTACCCTATTTCCTTTATGGGGAAGAAATAAAATTAAGGAACCTGCAAATATTGGTAAAACTACAATTATTGTTAACCAAGGAAATTTGTTCGTGGTAAAGACAAGATACACTTGGACCAGAAAAACCTGTGCCCAAAAATATCTTATTTTTGGGCACAGGTTTTGGCGGTAAAAAAAATGGACTCAAGTAGGGGTTTCTGTAACGTATTAATAAGCTATACCCATGCTGCGGGTTGTTTCATGCCATAAATAAACTCGAACACTCAAGAAATCCGTTGGGCAGGCGGATTCACATCTCTTACAACCGACACAATCCTCTGTTCTTGGAGCAGAAGCTATTTGTTTGGCTTTACATCCGTCCCAAGGTATCATTTCTAATACATCCGTAGGACAGGCTCGGACACATTGAGTACACCCGATACATGTATCATAAATCTTTACTGAATGCGACATTGGATCTATCCATTTTTGAACGTGATAAGGTTTCAATCTAGTAAAATGATAAATGAATTATATATTTCAATACTAGTACTAGATGAATCGATGAGTTCCCCAAGTTTTTTATCTATTTCTGGATTGACAGTGCCAAAATACTTTGATTTAGTATCTTTGTGATAACATGATCGTATCTTACGTGGCAAACATGCTAATTTGAATTAATTTATGATTATGAAAATTCAAATTTATATGATAATATTACTTATTCAATAAATTTGACTGATTTATACGAGTTGATTTTCTGTTACGATAAATTGATGAAACAATAGCAAGTCCAATAGCGGCTTCAGCAGCTGCAATAGCTATAACAAAAATAGAGAAAATGGCTCCTTTTAATTGACGGCTATCAAAAAAATCAGAAAATGTTACAAAATTGAGATTAACCGCATTTAATATAAGTTCAAGACACATAAGAGCCCGAACCATATTTCGACTTGTAATCAATCCATATAGACCGACAGAAAATAAATAGGCACTCAAAACAAGTACATGTTCGAGCATCATTAACCAACTCCTTATCAATCTCGATTCATTTCAATATGAACAACAATTTAACCAATTGCATTGACTAGAATATAACGAGTAATAAAATAAAGGAATATATTGGGAATAGATCGAACTAATAAAGAATTTATATTTTATATATAAAGTAAAATAGAAAAAGGGAAATACATGTGATAGCTCATAACAAGGGTTTTCCAGTTCGAAAGAGTTATTATTGACGAGCTACAGCAATTGCGCCGATTAACGCAACTAAAAGAATTATTGAAATGAATTCAAACGGAATAAAAAAATCTGTTGATAAATGAATCCCAATTTGTTGACTATTACTTATAAGATCCTGCTCTATAATCTGGTTTGCTTTTGTAGTCCAAATAATACCGTACCATGACGTATCTGGAATAGTAGTAATTAGTGAAACAAAAATACTTGTACAGACCACGGAAGTTACTCCATCTCCCACGGTCCAAAGATGGAAATCTTTGGAATATTCTGAACCGTTTATGAACATCACAGCAAAAATAATTAAAACATTTATGGCTCCTACGTAAATAAGGAGCTGCGCAGCAGCTACAAAATGGGAGTTCGATAGAATATAGAATAACGATATACAAACAAAAACCAATCCCAACGAAAAGGCAGAATAAATGGGATTGGCAAGTAATACTACTCCCAGACCCCCTAATATAAGACCCAATCCCAGAAAGACTAAAAGCAAATCATGTATTAGTCCAGGTAAATCCATTATATATAAAATAAGAGATAAATAAATCAAAATCTTGCATAACTTTATTGATCCGGTCAGGAAAAAAGAAGTAACTCTACTTTTTTATAATAGTTCTTAATTATTCAATTTTAAAAATGACATTTTCATGGATATGGATTGATGTAGATATAGTTATTGGCCTAATCTATCGAAAGATTAATTTGAATCTATATATTTTCAAATCATCAATATATAGAAATCTATTTTTGATTTAATATAAATCAATTATCGCCGCCTAATCAATATAATTATGAATATAATTTTGGTGATTCACCAA